GTTAATGTAGCTTAATACTAAAGCAAGGCACTGAAAATGCCTAGATGAGTTCCCTCACTCCATAAACACATAGGTTTGGTCCTGGCCTTTCTATTAGTTATTAGTAAATTTACACATGCAAGAATCTTCGCCCCAGTGAGAATGCCCTCTACACCAAACAATGGTAAAAAGGAGCTGGTATCAAGCACACTAATAAGTAGCTCATGACGCCTCGCTTAGCCACACCCCCACGGGATACAGCAGTGATAAAAATTAAGCAATAAATGAAAGTCTGACTAAGTTATACTTCTAAGGACTGGTAAATCTCGTGCCAGCCACCGCGGTCATACGATTAGGCCAAACTAATAGACAATCGGCGTAAAGCGTGTTCTAGAAATTAAATAATAAATAAAATCAAATCTTAACTAAGCTGTAAAAAGCCTCAGATATTGTAAGATAAATAACGAAAGTGATTTTAAAAAATCTGACTACACGATAGCTAAGATCCAAACTGGGATTAGATACCCCACTATGCTTAGCCCTAAACATAAAAAATTATAAACAAAATTATTCGCCAGAGTACTACTAGCAATAGCTTAAAACTCAAAGGACTTGGCGGTGCCTTATATCCTTCTAGAGGAGCCTGTTCTATAATCGATAAACCCCGATCTACCTCACCAATCTTTGCTAAATCAGCCTATATACCGCCATCTTCAGCAAACCCTAAAAAGGAACTAAAGTAAGCACAAGTATAAGCATAAAAACGTTAGGTCAAGGTGTAGCTTATAGAGTGGAAAGAAATGGGCTACATTCCCCGAATCGGGGAACTAAATTTATACGAAAACCTATGTGAAACCAAAAGTTAAAGGTGGATTTAGCAGTAAACTAAGAATAGAGTGCTTAGTTGAATATGGCCATAAGGCACGCACACACCGCCCGTCACCCTCCTCAAATAAACAATATTATAAAAATCATAAATAATATATATAAATATTAACCTATGAGAGGAGACAAGTCGTAACAAGGTAAGTGTACTGGAAAGTGCACTTGGATAACACAAAGTGTAGCTTAAACAAAAGCACCTAGTTTACACCTAGAAGATTTCACATTAAATGACCACTTTGAAACTAATTATAGCTCAAAATACATCACATATAACTGCCCTGGTAATATTAAAATAAAACATTCACAACAATAAAAGTATAGGTGATAGAAATTTTATATGACGCTATAGAAAAAGTACCGTAAGGGAAAAATGAAAGAAGATTATAAGTAAAAAATAGCAAAGATTAATCCTTGTACCTTTTGCATAATGATTTAACTAGAAAATATTAGCAAAAAGAATTTAAGTTAAACACCCCGAAACTAGACGAGTTACCCACTAGCAGCTTAAAGAGCAAACTCATCTATGTGGCAAAATAGTGAGAAGACTAATGGGTAGTGGCGACAAACCTATCGAGCCTAGTGATAGCTGGTTGTCCAGAAAAGAAATTTAGTTCTAATTTAAACTTACCATAAAAAAAAACAAATTCAAATGTAAGCTTAAATAATAGTCTAAAAGGGTACAGCCTTTCAGACAAAGGATACAACCTCTATTAGTGAAAAACCTAAAAATATTTAAATCACTCTAGTTGGCCTAAAAGCAGCCATCAAAAAAGACAGCGTTCAAGCTCGACAACATATATAAAATTAATCTCAATCATAACAATGATATTCCTAATATAAAACTGGACTATTCTATTTTTAAATAGAAGCAATAATGTTAATATGAGTAACAAGAAGATTCTTCTCCCTGCATGCGTGTATATCAGAACGAATAACGCACTGATAGTTAACAAATATAAACATAATTTAACTGACTAAAATTTTAACATAATTGTTAGTCCAACACAGGTATGCAACTAAGGAAAGATTAAAAGAAGTAAAAGGAACTCGGCAAACATAAACCCCGCCTGTTTACCAAAAACATCACCTCTAGCATAAAAAGTATTAGAGGCACTGCCTGCCCAGTGACTTTAGTTTAACGGCCGCGGTATCCTGACCGTGCAAAGGTAGCATAATCACTTGTTCTTCTAATATAAGGACTTGTATGAATGGCTTCACGAGGGTTTTACTGTCTCTTACTTCCAATCAGTGAAATTGATCTTCCCGTGAAGAAGCGGGAATAAAAAAATAAGACGAGAAGACCCTATGGAGCTTTAATTAACCGGCTCATAAACCATAATAATATCCTACAGGAAATAAGCCTATTTTAACTGAGCCGGCAATTTAGGTTGGGGTGACCTCGGAATAAAAACTAACTCCCGAGAAAATTCAATCGAGACAGACAAGTCAAAATTATCATATTATATACTGATCCGTCAAAGACGATCAACGAAATAAGTTACCCTAGGGATAACAGCGCAATCCTATTTAAGAGTCCATATCGACAATTAGGGTTTACGACCTCGATGTTGGATCAGGACATCCAAATGGTGCAGCCGCTATTAATGTGTTCGTTTGTTCAACGATTAAAGTCCTACGTGATCTGAGTTCAGACCGGAGTAATCCAGGTCGGTTTCTATCTATTTTTAAGTCCCTCCTAGTACGAAAGGACAAGAGAGACAGGGCCCACTTAAAATAAGCGCCCTAACTAATTAGATGAAATAATCTCAATCTATATAAACATAAATCTAGCCCAAGAACAGGGTTCAGTTAAAGTGGCAGAGACCGGTAATTGCATAAAACTTAAGCTTTTAAAACCAGAGGTTCAACTCCTCTCTTTAACAATTTTATCATGTATCTTATTAACCTATTAGCAATAATTATCCCCATTCTTCTAGCTGTAGCATTCCTGACCCTACTAGAACGAAAAGTATTAGGCTATATACAACTCCGAAAAGGCCCCAATATTGTAGGCCCTTACGGCTTATTACAACCAATTGCCGACGCAGTCAAATTATTTACCAAGGAGCCCCTACAACCACTAACATCATCCCTTATCTTATTTATTATCGCACCTACCCTAGCCCTGACCCTCGCTTTAATAATATGAATCCCACTACCAATACCACACCCTCTAATCAACATAAACCTAAGCATACTCTTTATGTTAGCTTTATCAAGCTTAGCTGTCTATGCTATTCTATGATCAGGCTGAGCTTCAAACTCAAAATACGCACTAATCGGAGCTCTACGAGCAGTAGCCCAAACAATTTCCTATGAAGTAACTCTAGCCATTATTATCCTATCCATTTTACTTATAAATGGCTCCTTTACACTAGCCACCTTAATTACAACACAAGAATATATCTGACTACTAATTCCCTCATGGCCACTAGCAATAATATGATTCATTTCAACATTAGCAGAAACCAATCGTGCTCCCTTTGACCTAACAGAAGGAGAATCAGAACTAGTCTCTGGCTTTAACGTAGAGTATGCAGGAGGACCCTTCGCCCTCTTCTTCCTAGCAGAATATGCAAACATTATTATAATAAATGCCCTGACAATTATTCTATTCTTAGGTGCATACCACAATCCAATATTTTCAGAACTCTATACTACCAACTTTACCATTAAAACCCTTTTGTTTACTATATTTTTCCTATGAATCCGAGCATCCTACCCTCGATTCCGATACGATCAACTAATACACCTACTATGAAAAAACTTTTTACCCCTCACCCTAGTAATATGCATATGGCATGTAACTCTGCCTATCATTTTAGCAAGTATTCCGCCCCAAACATAAGAAATATGTCTGATAATAGAGTTACTTTGATAGAGTAAATCATAGGGGTTTAAATCCCCTTATTTCTAGAATCACAGGAATTGAACCTGCTCCTAAGAATTCAAAAATCTTCGTGCTACCTATATTACACTATACTCTAAGTAAGGTCAGCTAAATAAGCTATCGGGCCCATACCCCGAAAATGTTGGTTTATATCCTTCCCGTACTAATTAATCCTCTAACCCTATCCCTAGTATTAACAACAATAATCTCAGGTACTTTAATTGTTATAACAAGCTCACATTGATTCATAATTTGAGTGGGGTTTGAAATAAATATATTAGCCATTATTCCACTATTAACAAAAGAACACAACCCACGATCCACAGAAGCAGCAACAAAATATTTCCTCACGCAAGCAACAGCATCCATGCTTCTTATAATAGCCGCAATCACCAACCTATTATATACCGGACATTGATCTATCATAAAACTAATTAATCCAACAGCATCAATCATAATAACAATAGCCCTCACAATAAAACTAGGACTGTCTCCATTCCACTTCTGAGTACCAGAGGTAACCCAAGGAATCCCACTAATATCAGGACTAATTTTACTAACATGACAAAAACTAGCACCCCTATCAGTCCTATACATAATTATACCACTTATTAACATAAATATCCTTTTAATTATATCACTAATGTCTATTGCAATTGGAGGTTGAGGAGGACTAAACCAAACTCAACTACGAAAAATCATAGCATACTCATCTATCGCTCACATGGGATGAATGTTAGCCGTCCTAGCCTATAATCCTACCATAACACTACTAAATCTTTATCTCTATATCCCAATAACAATCACCACCTTCATGCTACTTATAATTAATTCAACAACCACAACAACCTCATTATCCCACACATATAATAAATTACCACTAATCACAACACTCATCTTAATTACTATACTATCTCTAGGAGGACTCCCCCCCTTAACGGGCTTTCTGCCAAAATGAGCAATCATTCAAGAGATAACAAAAAACAGCAGCATTATTATACCTACACTAATAGCTCTCCTAGCCCTATTAAACCTATATTTTTACACACGAATTACATACACTACATCACTAACAATATTTCCAACAGCAAATAATATAAAAATCAAATGACAATTCAAAAATTCAAAACAAACAATAAGCCTACCTCTCATAATCACAATCTCCACCCTAACCCTCCCACTAGCACCAATAATAATAATTTTGGACTAGGAGTTTAGGTTACCTAGACCAGAAGCCTTCAAAGCTTCCAGCAAATATAAATTATTTAACTCCTGCAAATAAGGGCTGCAAGACTTTATCCTACATCAAATGAACGCAAATCAATTACTTTAATTAAGCTAAGCCCTTTCTAGATTGATGGGATTTAAACCCATGAAACGTTAGTTAACAGCTAAAAACCCTAAACAACTGGCTTCAATCTACTTCTCCCGCCGCAAATAAAAAAAGGCGGGAGAAGCCCCGGCAGGATTGAAGCTGCTTCTTTGAATTTGCAATTCAATATGTAATACACCACAGGGCTTGGTAAAAAGAGGAATATTAACCTCTGTCTTTAGATTTACAGTCTAATACCTGCTCGGCCATTTTACCTATGTTCATTAATCGATGACTCTTTTCAACTAACCACAAAGACATTGGCACTTTATACTTAATATTTGGTGCCTGAGCTGGCATAGTAGGCACTGCATTGAGCCTACTAATCCGCGCTGAGCTAGGTCAACCAGGAGCCCTATTGGGTGATGATCAAATTTATAATGTAATTGTCACTGCCCATGCTTTCGTAATAATTTTCTTCATAGTTATACCTATTATAATCGGGGGGTTCGGAAATTGATTAGTGCCCTTAATAATTGGCGCCCCTGATATAGCTTTCCCTCGAATAAATAACATAAGCTTTTGACTACTCCCCCCATCTTTTCTATTACTGCTAGCCTCATCTATAGTTGAAGCGGGAGCAGGCACTGGTTGGACAGTGTACCCCCCTCTAGCGGGAAATCTTGCTCATGCAGGAGCCTCAGTCGATCTTGCTATTTTCTCCCTACACTTAGCAGGTGTATCTTCAATTTTAGGGGCAATCAACTTTATTACCACTATTATTAATATAAAACCTCCCGCACTTTCTCAATATCAAACACCATTATTTGTTTGATCTGTTTTAATTACAGCTGTCTTACTTCTTCTCTCTCTCCCAGTCCTAGCTGCCGGGATTACAATATTATTAACAGACCGAAACCTTAATACTACTTTCTTTGATCCTGCCGGAGGAGGAGATCCAATCCTATATCAACACTTGTTTTGATTCTTTGGACACCCTGAAGTGTACATCTTAATCCTGCCTGGGTTTGGAATTATTTCTCATATTGTAACATACTATTCTGGAAAAAAAGAACCTTTTGGGTATATAGGAATGGTATGAGCTATAATGTCTATCGGTTTCCTAGGTTTTATTGTATGAGCCCATCATATGTTTACAGTAGGAATAGATGTAGACACCCGAGCCTATTTTACATCAGCTACAATAATCATTGCTATTCCTACCGGAGTTAAAGTCTTTAGTTGGCTGGCCACTCTTCATGGAGGTAATATTAAGTGATCTCCTGCTATACTATGAGCTCTGGGATTTATTTTTCTATTTACAGTTGGAGGTCTTACAGGGATCGTACTTGCCAACTCTTCTCTTGACATTGTTCTTCACGACACCTATTACGTAGTAGCCCACTTCCACTATGTTCTATCTATAGGAGCAGTCTTCGCTATTATAGGAGGCTTTATCCACTGATTCCCTCTATTTTCAGGTTATACAATAAGTACAACCTGGGCAAAAATTCATTTCCTAATCATATTCGTGGGAGTAAATATAACTTTCTTCCCACAGCACTTTTTAGGATTATCAGGCATGCCACGACGCTACTCAGATTACCCAGATGCTTATACAACTTGAAATACTGTATCCTCTATGGGTTCATTCATTTCACTAACCGCTGTAATCTTAATAATTTTTATAGTATGAGAGGCATTTGCATCTAAGCGAGAGGTAATAGTAGTAGAACTTCCATCAACAAACCTGGAGTGACTTCACGGATGTCCTCCCCCTTACCATACTTTTGAGGAACCTACTTATGTAAATCCTAAATAGCATATCTGTGCTATAAGAAAGGAAGGATTCGAACCTCCTACAATTGGGTTTCAAGCCAATACCATAACCACTATGACTTTCTCAATAAACAAGATATTAGTAAAATTTACATAACTTTGTCAAAGTTAAGTTACAGGTGAAACTCCTGTATATCTTTATGGCATACCCCTTTCAACTAGGATTCCAAGATGCAACTTCTCCTATTATAGAAGAATTATTAAGCTTTCACGATCACGCTTTAATAATTGTTTTCTTAATTAGCTCTCTTGTACTATATATTATTTCACTAATATTGACGACCAAATTAACTCACACTAGTACTATAGACGCACAAGAAGTAGAAACAATCTGAACTATCTTACCTGCTATTATTTTAATTATAATTGCACTACCTTCATTACGAATTCTTTATATAATGGATGAGATTAATAACCCCTCTGTTACCATTAAAACCCTTGGCCACCAGTGATACTGAAGCTACGAGTATACAGACTATGAAGACCTGGTATTCGACTCCTATATAATTCCCACTTCAGAATTAAGCCCTGGCCAACTCCGTCTACTAGAAGTTGATAATCGAGTAGTCTTACCCGCTGAACTGACAATCCGAATACTGATCTCATCAGAAGATGTACTACACTCTTGAGCCGTCCCTTCTCTAGGACTAAAAACAGACGCTATTCCTGGTCGCCTAAACCAAACAACACTGCTAGCTACTCGACCAGGCTTATATTACGGACAGTGCTCTGAAATTTGTGGATCCAACCATAGTTTTATACCTATTGTACTTGAAATAGTCCCTCTAAAATATTTCGAAAAGTGATCATCATCAATAATATAACCTCATTAAGAAGCTAAATAGCGCTAACCTTTTAAGTTAGAGATTGAGAGTCTAAGCCTCCCCTTAATGGTATGCCACAATTAGATACATCAACTTGATTTATTACAATTATTTCAATAATTATCACATTATTCATTATATTCCAATTAAAAATTTCAAAACATTATTACTACTATAACCCCGAACCCCTAATAACTAAATCCCAAAAACACTCAACCCCCTGAGAGACTAAATGAACGAAAATCTATTTGCCTCTTTCATTACCCCTACGATAATAGGCCTGCCTATCGTCATTCTTATTATTATGTTTCCAAGCATATTATTTCCATCAACAACACGACTAGTTAACAACCGCTTAGTTTCTATTCAACAATGGCTTATCCGCATGACAACTAAACAAATAATAACTATTCATAATAAAAAGGGTCAAACTTGAGCACTCATGCTGATTTCATTAATTATATTTATTGGCTCAACAAATCTGCTTGGCCTCCTACCCCACTCTTTTACCCCCACTACTCAATTATCAATAAACCTAGGCATGGCTATTCCACTTTGAGCAGGTACAGTTATTTTAGGATTTCGTCATAAAACAAAGGCCTCTCTAGCACACTTTCTACCCCAAGGAACCCCACTACCTTTAATTCCCATGTTAGTAATTATCGAAACAATTAGCCTGTTCATTCAGCCGATAGCGTTAGCAGTACGACTCACAGCAAATATCACTGCAGGACATTTACTCATTCACCTAATTGGAGGGGCTACCCTGGCACTAATAAATATCAGCATAACCACCGCTTTTATCACATTCGTAATTTTAGTATTACTAACAGTACTAGAATTTGCTGTTGCTCTAATCCAAGCATATGTCTTCACCCTACTAGTTAGCCTTTATTTACATGATAATGCCTAATGACCCACCAAACACATGCATACCACATAGTTAATCCGAGCCCTTGACCACTAACAGGGGCTCTATCAGCTCTTCTACTAACATCTGGCTTAGTAATATGATTTCACTTTAATTCTTCACTTCTACTATTATTAGGTCTAACTACTAATATATTAACAATATATCAATGATGGCGAGATGTTGTACGAGAAAGTACATTTCAAGGCCACCATACACCAATTGTACAAAAAGGTCTCCGCTATGGAATAATCTTATTTATTCTATCTGAAGTATTCTTTTTTTCTGGATTTTTCTGAGCCTTTTATCACTCAAGCTTAGCTCCTACACCAGAATTAGGAGGCTATTGACCTCCAGCAGGCATCACCCCCCTAAATCCCATAGAAGTACCACTCCTAAATACATCTGTTTTATTAGCCTCCGGAGTATCAATTACCTGAGCCCACCACAGCCTAATAGAAGGGAATCGTAAGCACATAATACAAGCACTATTAATTACTATTCTTCTAGGCCTGTACTTTACACTCTTACAAGCCTCTGAATATTATGAAACACCATTCACCATCTCCGACGGCGTCTACGGGTCCACCTTCTTCATAGCCACAGGATTCCACGGATTACATGTAATTATTGGCTCAACATTCCTTATTGTATGCTTCCTGCGACAATTAAACTTTCATTTTACATCTAACCATCACTTTGGATTTGAAGCTGCGGCCTGATACTGACACTTTGTAGACGTTGTATGACTATTCTTATACGTCTCTATTTATTGATGAGGATCTTGTTCTTTTAGTATTAATTAGTACAGCTGACTTCCAATTAGCTAGTCTTGGAGAACTCCAGGAAAGAACAATAAATTTTATATTAACTTTAATTATTAATACCCTGCTGGCCTCACTTCTCGTAACAATTGCGTTCTGACTCCCTCAAATAAACGTATACGCCGAAAAATCAAGTCCATATGAGTGTGGATTTGACCCTATGGGGTCAGCCCGTCTCCCTTTCTCAATAAAATTCTTTCTAGTAGCAATTACTTTCTTATTATTTGATCTTGAAATTGCACTACTATTACCACTCCCATGGGCCTCTCAAACTGACAAACTAACGACTATGCTATTTATATCCCTATTTCTTATCTCTTTGTTAATTATCAGCCTAGCATACGAATGATTGCAAAAAGGACTAGAATGATCAGAATATGATAATTAGTTTAATATAAAATAAATGATTTCGACTCATTAGATTATGATCAATTTCATAATTATCAATATGTCTCTAACCCATATAAACATCCTGTTAGCATTTATTACATCCCTTCTAGGCCTACTCATATACCGATCCCACCTAATATCATCACTCCTATGCCTAGAGGGAATAATACTCTCTTTATTTGTTCTTGTTACTATAACTATTCTTATTACTCATACCACCCTAGCTAGCATAATGCCCATTATTCTGTTAGTATTTGCAGCTTGTGAAGCGGCACTTGGACTATCACTATTAGTAGTTGTCTCCAATACATATGGAACTGACTACGTACAGAATCTTAACCTTCTCCAATGCTAAAAATTATTATTCCCACAGTAATATTAATCCCCTTAACATGACTATCAAAAAGTAATATACTATGAATTAACTCAACAATATACAGCCTGATAATTAGCATAACATGCCTGCCCCTAATAAATCAATTTTGTGATAACAGTTTAAACTTATCTATACTATTTTTCTCTGACTCACTATCAACCCCCCTGTTAATACTAACAACCTGACTTTTACCACTTATAATTATTGCTAGCCAACACCACATGCCCAAAGAGCCTCCTACACGAAAAAAACTATACATCACCATGATAATCCTGCTTCAAATTTTCTTAATTATAACCTTCTCCGCCACTGAACTAATTATATTTTATATTCTATTTGAAGCTACGCTAGTACCCACTCTTATTATAATTACTCGCTGAGGAGGTCAAACAGAACGACTAAACGCCGGAATTTACTTTCTCTTCTACACCCTTGCCGGGTCACTACCCCTATTAGTTGCCCTGATTTATACCCAGACTACTCTAGGCTCACTAAACTTATTATTAGCTCAATATTGAATTGACTCGTCAACCCACATCTGAGGCGACTCGCTTTTATGGTTAGCATACATAATAGCATTTATGGTAAAAATACCCCTATACGGCCTGCACCTATGACTGCCAAAAGCCCATGTTGAAGCTCCAATTGCAGGGTCAATAGTATTAGCAGCCATTCTACTGAAGCTAGGGGGTTATGGAATATTACGTATCACCATAATACTCAGCCCTACTATCAACTTTATAGCCTACCCCTTCATAATACTGTCCTTATGAGGAATAGTTATAACTAGCTCTATTTGCTTGCGTCAAACAGACCTAAAATCACTAATCGCATACTCATCTGTCAGCCACATAGCACTTGTAATTATAGCTATTTTAATTCAAAGCCCCTGAAGTTTTATAGGAGCCACTGCACTGATGATTGCCCACGGCCTAACTTCCTCCTTACTATTTTGCCTAGCAAATTCCAATTACGAACGAACTCATAGCCGAACTATAATTTTAGCTCGAGGATTACAAATAATTCTTCCCCTAATGGCAGCTTGATGGCTCCTGGCAAGTCTAACAAACCTAGCCCTGCCTCCATCCATTAACTTAATCGGAGAGCTATTTGTGACCGTATCAATATTTTCATGATCTAACTTCTCTATTATTCTATTAGGAATTAACATTATCATTACCGCTCTGTATACGCTTTATATACTAATTATGACTCAACGAGGTAAATATACCTATCATATTCATAACATTAAGCCCTCTTTCACCCGAGAGAACACTCTAATATCACTTCACCTCGTACCCCTACTTCTACTAATAATTAGTCCCAAAATTATTCTGGGGACTACATATTGTAAATATAGTTTAGTAAAAACATTAGATTGTGAATCTAAAAATAGAAACATAAATTTCTTATTTACCGAAAAAGAATGCAAGAACTGCTAATTCATGCCTCCGCACTTAAAAGTGCGGCTTTTTCAACTTTTAAAGGATAGAAGTTATCCATTGGTCTTAGGAACCAAAAAATTGGTGCAACTCCAAATAAAAGTTATAAACTTATTTTCTACTCTAATATTATTATCGTTAATTATCCTTATGTTGCCTATTATATCCACCTCTAATAACTATTCTTATCCCCAATACGCCAAAACAATAATCTTCTATTCTTTCATAACCAGCTTACCCCCGACTATTATATTTATTCAATCAGGCCAAGAGATAATGATTTCAAACTGATATTGAATAACAATCCAAACCATAAAATTATCCCTCAGCTTTAAATTAGATTTCTTCTCTATAATATTTATACCCGTAGCCTTATTCATTACCTGGTCTATTATAGAGTTTTCAATATGATATATACACTCAGACCCCAACATCAATCGCTTTTTTAAATACTTACTAATATTTCTAGTAACTATATTAATCCTAGTTACAGCTAATAACATTTTCCAGCTTTTCATTGGCTGAGAGGGAGTTGGTATCATGTCCTTTCTACTTATCGGCTGATGATATGGACGAGCAGACGCAAATACAGCTGCACTACAGGCAATTCTATATAATCGCATTGGAGATGTAGGTTTTATTTTATCTATAGCATGATTCATGGCAAATTCAAATTCATGAGAACTTCAACAAATTTTTATGCTAAACTTAAACAACAATACCCTCCCACTAATAGGCTTACTACTAGCTGCCACAGGAAAATCAGCCCAATTCGGGCTACACCCCTGACTACCCTCCGCCATAGAAGGGCCCACACCGGTTTCAGCCCTATTACACTCTAGCACAATAGTAGTTGCAGGAATTTTCCTACTCATCCGATTCTACCCCCTAATAGAGAGCAATAAAATAATCCAATCCTTAGCCCTATGCCTAGGAGCAATTACCACCCTTTTTACAGCCATCTGTGCCCTAACCCAAAATGATATCAAAAAGATTGTAGCTTTCTCTACCTCAAGTCAACTAGGCCTAATAATAGTAACAATTGGCATTAATCAACCACACTTAGCATTTCTTCACATTTGCACCCACGCATTCTTTAAAGCTATATTATTTTTATGCTCCGGTTCCATCATCCATAGCCTGGGGGACGAACAAGATATTCGAAAGATAGGCGGACTATTCAAATCTCTCCCCTTTACAACCACCGCCCTCATTATTGGTAGTCTCGCATTAACAGGAATGCCCTTTTTAACAGGATTCTACTCAAAAGACTTAATCATTGAAACAGCCAACACATCTTACATAAACGCCTGAGCCCTACTAATTACTCTTATCGCCACCTCACTAACAGCTGTTTATAGCACTCGCATTATCTTCTTCGCACTGCTTGGAAAACCACGATTCCCCTCTCTAATCCTAATCAATGAAAACAACCCTTTATTAATAAACCCTATTACACGATTATTAATTGGAAGCATTTTTGCCGGATTCTTTATTTCTAATAATATTACACCTTCAACTGTGCCCCAGATAACCATACCACTGCATCTCAAACTAACCGCCCTGTTCGTGACTCTAATAGGCTTCGCCATAGCCCTAGAACTTAACTATATAACTCAAAACTTAAAACATAAACACCCCTCAGCTGCCTTCAAATTCTCCACTATACTAGGGTACTTCCCTATTACTATGCATCGCCTAAACCCTTTAACAAGCCTAGTCATAAGCCAAAAATCAGCCACCATACTCTTAGACCTAATCTGATTAGAAAATACACTACCAAAACTAATCTCTAAAATTCAACAGAATACTTCAGTCATAGTATCTAGTCAAAAAGGACTTGTCAAATTATATTTCTTGTCCTTTTTAATTACAATAACTACGGCCCTAATTATCCTTAATTTCCACGTGTAATTTCTAAAATGATTACTACACCAATAAGTAAAGACCAGCCAGTAACAACCACTAATCAATTACCATAGCTATACAATGCGGCTACTCCCATGGACTCTTTAGTAAATACTCCAGAATCACCTGTGTCATAGATAGCTCAATCCCCAATCTCATTAAATTCAAAAACTACCTTCAACTCTTCACCAACTAACACATATAAAACTAGTAAAAACTCCATTAATAAACCAACAACAAACGACCCCAATACTACCATATTAGAAACCCAGGCCTCAGGATACTGTTCTGTGGCCATGGCCGTTGTATATCCAAAAACTACCAATATTCCCCCCAAATAAATCAAAAACACTATTAAACCCAAAAATGACCCATTAAAACTTACAACAATACCACAACCAACCCCACCACTCGCAAATAAACCTACCCCACCATAAATAGGAGAAGGCTTAGAAGAAAATCCCACAAAGCCAACTACAAAAATAATACTTAAAATAGATACAATATAGACTATCATTATTCCTGCATGGATTATATCCACGACTAGTGACACGAAAAATCACCGTTGTATTTCAACTACAAGAACAAACAATGACCAACATTCGAAAATCTCACCCCCTAATAAAAATTATTAATAGCTCATTTATTGACCTTCCCGCCCCATCAAACATCTCATCTTGATGAAACTTTGGGTCCCTCCTAGGAATCTGTCTAGCACTACAAATTTTAACAGGATTATTTTTAGCTATGCACTATACATCAGACACTGCAACAGCTTTTAACTCTGTCACTCATATCTGCCGAGACGTAAACTACGGCTGAGTTCTGCGCTATATACATGCAAATGGAGCTTCCATATTTTTCATCTGCTTATACCTTCATGTAGGGCGGGGCCTCTATTATGGATCCTACATATATACAGAAACCTGAAATATTGGAGTCATTCTACTATTTGCTGTAATAGCAACAGCCTTTATAGGATATGTACTTCCATGGGGCCAAATATCTTTTTGAGGGGCAACCGTAATTACTAACTTACTCTCCGCAATCCCATATATTGGAACAGATCTCGTAGAGTGAATCTGAGGTGGCTTTTCCGTTGACAAAGCTACCCTAACCCGGTTTTTTGCCTTTCACTTTCTCCTTCCATTTATTATTGCAGCCATAGTTATAGTCCACCTTCTATTCCTACATGAAACAGGATCCAACAATCCAACAGGAATTCCCTCTAACGCAGACATAATTCCTTTCCATCCCTACTATACAATCAAAGACATTCTTGGCTTATTACTAATAATTACAGCCCTACTTATATTAGTACTATTTTCTCCTGATATACTAGGAGACCCTGATAATTATACGCCAGCAAACCCACTAAATACTCCTCCCCATATCAAACCAGAATGATACTTCTTATTCGCGTACGCAATCCTACGATCAATCCCAAATAAACTAGGAGGAGTCCTAGCTCTAGTACTCTCAATTCTTATCCTAATTATTGTCCCCTTACTTCACACCTCTAAACAACGCAGCATAACCTTCCGTCCTTTAAGTCAATGCCTATTTTGACTATTAACAGCAGACCTCTTCACCCTAACATGAATCGGAGGACAACCTGTCGAACACCCATATGTTATTATTGGACAATTAGCATCAATTCTCTACTTTTCTATTATCATTATCTTAATGCCACTCGCCAGCCTAATAGAAAACCATTTACTAAAATGAAGAGTCTATGTAGTATACTAATTATACTGGTCTTGTAAACCAGAGAAGGGGAAGAAGAAATCCCCCAAAGACTCAAGAGAAAGGCTCATGCCCTACCATCAACACCCAAAGCTGATATTCTAATTAAACTATCTCCTGAAACTTCATTTATTCATGCATCCTAAAATTTTCAAGTGCCTTCATGTATAATCACACATTAAATTATCTTACCCCACGGACATTAAGCATGTACATATTTACATTAATATTACATAGTACATATTATGTATAATTGTACATTAAATTATCTTACCCCATGGATATTAAGCAAGTACATACTTATATTAATATTACATAATACATACTATGTATAATCGTACATTAAATTATCTTACCCCATGGATATTAAGCAAGTACATACTTATATTAATATTACATAATACATACTATGTATAATCGTACATTAAATTATCTTACCTCATGGATATTAAGCAAGTACATACTTATATTAATATTACATAATACATACTATGTATAATCGTACATTAAATTATCTTACCTCATGGATATTAAGCAAGTACATACTTATATTAATATTACATAATACATACTATGTATAATCGTACATTAAATTATCTTACCCCATGGATATTAAGCAAGTACATACTTATATTAATATTACATAATACATAGAATGCGTAATCGTACATACCCCATTCAATTTATTACAGTCCCAGTCAACATGACTATCCACAAACCAAATTTAATCCCATGATCTAGCTACCTCCGTGAAACCAACAACCCGCCCAATAAGTACCTCTCTTCTTGTCCCAGGCCCATAACATGTGGGGGTTTCTATACTGGGTCGTAAACGGCATCTGGTTCTTACTTCAGGCACATAAAACTAAGCTCGCCCACTCGTTCCCCTTAAATAAGACATCTCGATGGATTCATGACTAATCAGCCCATGCCGCGGCATAACTGTGATTTCATACCCTTGGTATTTTTAATTTTTAGGGGATGCTTGGACTCAACATTGGCCGTCAAAGGCCCCGACCCGGTACATTTAAACCCAGACGGACTTAAAATGTACACCCTACACCCGCATAATGAGGACCGGGATTATAGGTTAATGATCTAAGGACATACAACTGAATTAATCTTGCAATTAATTAATGGACTTCGGGAATTCAAGTTAAATCAAGGTGTTAATAGATTAATGGTTTCAGGACATATTCACGCTACGCATACGCATACGCATACGCATACGCATACGCATACGCATACGCATACGCATACGCATACGCATACGCATACGCATACGCATACGCATACGCATACGCATACGCATACGCATACGCATACGCATACGCATACGCATACGCATACGCATACGCATACGCATACGCATACGCATACGCATACGCATACGCATACGCATACGCATACGCATACGCATACGCATACGCATACGCATACGCATACACTATACTACACTAATTTTATTCCACAAACCCCCCTTACCCCCCGTTAAGCATACATTATGGGTATTAATAATATTTCTTGCCAAACCCCAAAAACAAGAATAATAGCACCATAACATAGATAAACTTAACAGTATTCTAGAGCCAAATATCATAATCTCCACCACCCGTAAGGTCGCACCCCCTTACTTTAAAGATTCGCCTTCCTTAGACAGACATCTCCCCAGATCTGTAAATAGGACCCCAAGTAAGCCTGTTCATACCATAA